ATAAAAATACATTTCAATTCGATTTCTTTTTTGTTTTTTCTTAGTTTATCCAACCCATCATGAAAAGTAAAAAAGGGTAAAGTAACCCTTTTTTGATTGTCCTCTAAATTTGTGTCTTGTTCTTCTGCATGTAGAAAAGGAATAAATAAATCAATCAAATTACGGGAGGCCTCGTAAAGTGCTTCTTTAGGAGTTAAACTTCCATTCGTCCATATTTCAAGAAAAAGTATCTCTTGTTTTTCATTCCCATTCCCATAAGAATGAATACTATGATTTGCATTTCGAACAGGCATGAATACAGCATCGATAGGATAACTTCCTTCTTGAGCGTTTTTTGGTGTTTTCATACGATATCCGCGATTCCTCTCGATTTGTAATCCAATATACAAATCAATTGGTTCCGCCAGGCTAGCTATATGCTGTGTAGTATCAACTATTTCCACAGAAGGCGGTGAGATGATGTCTTGAGCAGTTACATATCCAGGACCCTTGACACAAATATATGCGTCGCGAGTTCCATATAGATTACTTCTCAATACAATTTCTTTCAAATTCATTAAAATTTCATGTACTGATTCTTCAATACCTACTATGGTAGAATATTCATGTGGTATCTTTTCAGATTTTGCGCGTGTGATACATGTTCCTTCTATTTCTCCAAGCAAAGCCCTTCGCATCGCGATGCCTATTGTATCGGCTTGACCTTTCATAAGCGGAGACAAAAGAAAACGTCCATAATAAAGACGCTTACTGTCTGCTCTTGATTCAACACACTTCCACTGTAGTGTCCGAGTAGATGCTGCTACTTTCTCTCGAAGCATAATAATATTTATTATTTGATCAGATTATTGAATCATTTATTTCTCTTGAAATCCGTTCAATTCTTATTTTATTTCTATACACGTCTTTTTTTAGGAGGCCTGCATCCATTATGTGGCATAGGGGTTACGTCTCTGACAAAACTTAATAGTATACCACTTCTACGAATGGCTCGTAATGCTGCATCTCTTCCAAGACCAGGACCTTTTATCATGACTTCTGCTCGTTGCATACCCTGATCTACTACTGTACGAATAGCATTTGCGGCTGCGGTTTGAGCAGCAAATGGCGTCCCTCTTCTTGTGCCCCTGAAGCCACAAGTACCGGCTGAGGACCAAGAAACTACCCGACCCCGTATATCTGTAACCGTTACAATGGTATTGTTAAAACTTGCTTGAACATGAATAACTCCTTTTGGTATTCGACGTCCATTCTTACGTGAGCCAATACGTCCATTCCTACGCGAGCCAATTCTTGGTATGGTTTTTGTCATATTTTATCATCTCATAAATATGAGTCAGAGATATACGGAAATATCCATTTCATGTCAAAACAGATCCTTTATTTGTGTATTGGGTCCTTTTGAGAGTCCCTTTTAAGAAAGATTATCCCTGTCTCTGTTTATGCCTTGGGTTGGAACAAATTACTATAATTCGTCCCCGCCTGCGGATCAGTCGACATTTTTCACAAATTTTACGAACGGAGGCCCTTATTTTCATATTTGTAATTCCTTACCTTAATTTCGAATCTACTCCTTGGAAGAAAATAAGTCTCTTGAAATTTTGAACCTCCAATTGCATCCGCACGAGAGGGATGTTGAAAAAGCCGCTTAGTCGGTCGAATCTTTGTTGCGGAGTCTATAAATTATGCGTCCCCTGGTTGAATCATAACGACTTACTTCAATTTTTACTCTATCGCCTGGCAGTATCCGTATAAAACTACGTCGGATCCTTCCTGAAACATAACCTAGAATCAGATCTTCATTATCTAAACGAACCCGAAACATACCATTGGGAAGTGATTCAGTAATTAAACCTTCATGAATCCATTTTTGTTCTTTCATTCCAGGTAACCCCCTTGAATTATCAACTAATGGAGGAGGAGTGATATTAGACAACCCGCCTTTTCTCTTTTTTTTCACAAAACAAAGAGGAAGTTACGGATGCAATTCGGATACCAGAAAGATTACCATATATAACACAAAATTTCTCCTCCGATTCCTTCTAGTCGAGCCTCTCGGTCTGTCATTATACCTCGAGAAGTAGAAAGAATTACAACACCCATTCCTCCTAAAATCCTAGGAATTCGTTGATGGTTGGAATAGATTCGTAGGCCGGGTCGGCTGATACGTTTTAAAACAGTTCTATATGGCCCTTTTCTATTCCTTCTATGTCGCAGAGTTGAAACCAAGAAAAATTTATTGCTTACTCGATGTTTTCTCACATTTTCGATAAAGCCTTCTCGCAGAAGTATTTTAACAATGTTTTCGGTGATATTCGTAGATGCTATTCGAACCGTTCCTTTTTTATCCATGTCAGCATTTCGTATAGAAGTTATTATTTCAGCAATAGTGTCCCTACCCATGATGAACTATAATTATTGGTGCCCCCGAGTTTTTATATAATCAACATGCTCTGCTTTTTTATTCTTTTTTTTATTATTTAAGGTATATGCGTGAGAAACAATCTACTAATGCATTCTACTAAGTAAATGAATCTTATTTAGATACCCTACTATTTCAGATAGCCTATTATTTTAGATGACCTACTTATCTATATTATGATTATGTTCTCGTCTATTAGTATTTATAATACCTCAGGAGCTAATGAGACTATTTTAGTAAAATTCAACTGTCTCAATTCCCGAGCGATCGCACCAAAAACTCGAGTTCCTTTTGGATTTCCTTCTTGATCAATGACAACTGCTGCATTGTCATCATATTGTATTATCATACCATTGTTACGTTTGAGTTCTTTACATGTACGTACAATTACAGCTCTGATTACTTCTGATCTTTGTAGAGGCATATTGGGCACTGCTTCTTTGATTACAGCGACAATAACGTCGCCAATATGAGCATATCGGCGATTACTAGCTCCTATGATTCGAATACACATTAATTCTCTAGCTCCGCTGTTGTCCGCTACATTTAAATAGGTCTGAGGTTGAATCATATTATTATTATTATTCTTTTTTTTTTCTTTCAAAGCGCGAAGAAAAAAAGAAGAAATATTGTTTGTCCAGAAATAGAAATAAAGAAATTGCGGTTTTTTTCATCACAAGGCCCCTTCCCTTTCGTTTCTTTCATACCCCTATTCCACAATAACGAATTGAGTTCGTATAGGCATTTTGGACGCAGCTATAGAAATAGCTTCTCTGGCTACAATTTCTGATACTCCACCCATTTCATAAAGTATTCGACCCGGTTTAACGACGGATACCCAATATTCGGGAGATCCTTTCCCCGAACCCATACGTGTTTCGGTAGGCCTTACTGTAACAGGTTTGTCTGGAAATATACGTACCCATATTTTTCCACCACGACGCGCATATCTTGTCATGGCTCGTCGCCCCGCTTCTATTTGTCTAGATGTGATCCAAGCGGGCTCAAGTGCCTGAAGGGCGTATCCGCCGAAACAAATTCGATTGCCTCGATAAGATATTCCCTTCATTCTTCCTCTATGTTGTTTACGAAATCTGGTTCTTTTGGGGTTATAGTTGATGGTTGTTTCTCAATGCCATCTCTACTGCAGAACCGGACATGAGAGTTTCTTCTCATCCAGCTCCTCGCGAATGAAACAATTAAAAAATATTACAGATATTTATTTGTATTTAATGAATAAAATAATAAATACATCATGGAATTTTTTGAGATCGAATCTGTCACGTAGGAATTGTTATATCTTGCTCGTATATAAAATTATAAATAGATTTCGATTCTATTATTTTTATTTTCTTTATAATTATAAAATTATAATATATAAAGATATATTATAAATTCTATTAAATTTTGTAAATCTAAGAATATATAATAGAATCAAAAAAAAAATAGAATTCTTAATTCTATTTAATTTAAAATAATTGTCTTAAATTAATGAATCTTTATTTTTACCTTTATTCAATCGCCCAAAACTTAGCAATCCAATAAGGCTTTCGCGGGCGAATATTTGCCCTTTTAACATCACCTTTCATTCGTAGGGGCATCCCATAACCTAACAGAATAGAATTGGTTCTTGGCTCGTTCCGCCATCCCACCCAATGAATCATTAGGATTCGTTTTCAAGGAATCTTACGCAGTCACGGGTTCCGTCGTTCCCATTGCTTCTCGTTCTCGATTAATGGCTAGGCCCAAACTCTGCAACGGAGCTCCTAATAAAAATTGTTCCTAAATCAATCTACTCAGTCTTTATTGACTTGATGCTCTTTATAATTTTTTCTTATGAATTGGATTCATCTAATTCATTATTAATTATGGACGAATCAAATACGTATTAATGCTTTATTACACTGCCTTTTTTGAGATAGTTCATAGACCATACATATTGGAATCATATATCATTGCTATTCTTTTTCTTTCTTTCTCTCACCCCTCCACCTATCCATATCCCTTTGTTTTTGCTTCACTTAGAATCTGATTGACTTGTCTTTTATGTAAGATTTCAGTTGCTACAACAATATGATCGATACATCAATCATATAGTGACCGGTTCCTTGGATCTAGATAATACGAAGCAATGAGCTGGTTATTAGTTATCTAGTTATTAGTTCATACTAGGGGGCGGTCCCTTCCTTTTTAATCCTAACCCTAAATAAAAAACCAACGAGTCACACACTAAGCATAGCAATTATATGGAGTCAATCGAATTGTTATTCAACCTTATAGAATTAGAAAAATTAGAATTTTTTTTTTATTTTAATTCAACGGAAAAAAGATGAACGAGTTTGTGATTTTTATTCAATTGCCGGATCGGATGAGTGGAACAGAAAGACAACGGAAGGACCGTTATTCCTCGTCTGTAAATATCCAAATTTTGATTCCTAATGCCCCGTAGATAGTTCGAACTGTATAGGAACAATAATCAATTTTAGCTCGAATGGTTTGTAGGGGAACCCTACCTTCTCTGATCCATTCGACACGTGCAATTTCTTTTCCGTCGATACGCCCTGCAATTTGTACTTGA